AGTCATTATGAAAAATGAATAAATTTCAACTTTATAACTATGATTCATAATAGAATAATATAATTAGAACTCATTATAATGGCGGTGACCCTTTTCTTTTTTTTTTTAGAACTATTAAGCTCTATTCTCCGCAGAAAACGAAGACTAAGACTTGAGTTTAGTAAAAAAGCCCTTTATCGGATTTGAACCGATGACTTACGCCTTACCATGGCGTTACTCTACCACTGAGTTAAAAGGGCCTGTTTATTCAATTTATCAATTAGATATTTTCCATTATGAGTCTACTGCATATATTTATATATACATATATAGATCTAATATAATCGTATAATCGACATATACATATTTACATATACGCATAGGAGCTCATTCAGGAACAATAAAATTGATTTAACTAGTATAATATAAGTAGGTAAAATTCTTATTTTTTATTCTTTTTTGAGAAAGAAATGCAGTGAATTGTTTCAAGACCGACCTACTTGCTTTGTTCACTTTTAATGGCCCATCAGAAAAAGATGCACTTGATTGATACCCTGTACCAACCCGACATCGGCAAGAGTTAAGATATTTTCTTAAATCATGTGATGAGGGGATTCGTACCCCGAGCCAAATCCCATTTTTATAAAAAAAAATGTCTAGCGTTTTTGAATTTTTTGTTTTAGTATGAGATAGTGATAGGCATATCTTAGCTCAATGATGAACGAAGCAATGAGTTAAAATTGAATGAATAAAATAAATTCAATATTAATAAATGAGATTTTCTCCCTTTTTGGGGATGGAGGGGGTGGTACATTCATTAACCATCAAATCCATTTTTCATTCTATTAAATCATAACTCTATATAAACTATAACTATAAAACTAGACTATTATATATTTATATAATATATAATAGTAATATAGAATAATAATTCTAATAAAAAATAATATGTATAATAATATAGACAATAGATATGTATATTATGTATATTATTATGTGTATTTTATTTATATATTTCTTTTTATTCTATTTTATATTCAAAGTAGAAAAGATAATATGTATAAAAATAGAAAAGACTCTTTTGATCTAATTTAGGATCTAGTTATATCTAATTATATAATATATTCTAATTATATTGACAATTCCAAAAAACTGATCATACTATCAGCATAGTATGCTGATGGTCGGGCGGATATGCCCCCATCGTCTAGCGGTTCAGGACATCTCTCTTTCAAGGAGGCAGCGGGGATTCGACTTCCCCTGGGGGTAGGGTACTACGAAAGGAAGTTGATCATGGATTATCACTAAGCCTAGAATTAATTCTAATTCTTCCTGGGTCGATGCCCGAGCGGTTAATGGGGGCGGACTGTAAATTCGTTGGCGATATGCCTACGCTGGTTCAAATCCAGCTCGGCCCAATAATTCGCCGCTCCATGAGTATGATCTAATTTGTCCTCCAGAAATAGAAATGCCCGATCCGTAGAAATAAAGATCAAGAGTTAAATCTATCCATATTTTTTTCTCATTAATAAAAATTCATTTTTTGCAATAAAACAACCACCGGTTACTATCCATTTTACTCTCGCTATAGTCCATATCTATGTGGATATTATCTCAGTATATAATATAATTTTTGTCTCTGTTACAACACGACGAATATAATGTTCTTATGAAACCATAAGAATATGTATGCCATACACCTCGTTGGGATTGTAGTTCAATCGGTCAGAGCACCGCCCTGTCAAGGCGGAAGCTGCGGGTTCGAGCCCCGTCAGTCCCGAACTAGGATCCGATGAATTTTTCAATTCATCTCCCCTTTTTACAGAAAAAGGGGGACAGAGAGCAAGATATAATCCCAATGGGGATCCTTATTTCTTTTGTTTTTCGTTTCACATTTCTATTTATCATCAGACAAATACGGGAATTTCCATTTATTCCACTAGTATCGATGCAGAATAGTACCGATTTCTAAGGGAGAGACATATCTAGATTGAGTGGTACGATCGGTGATATTACTGTATTCAGTATTTTAAGAGATACCATATTCGTTTGACTTTTTTTTTATTTTTGACTGTTCTTGAACAATGAAATGGGGTAGAGTGCCCATATTTTGACTAGGAGTACATAAACAAATTGTATTCCTTTGTTGTACAATACATAATGAACTTAACATAATTACCTCGACAGAACAGAGCACTTTTTTTTTAATTGCACCCTTTTCCAGCTCCGACTTGTGTATCCGCAATTACTAATTAAAAAAAAAAAATCTATCTCAGTCAAATTGCATGCTGAATTTTTTATGTATGCGTTCTCCCCCAATCCAAGAAAAGAAAGAGAAGAGGATATTAATTATAATAATTATATAATTATAACTTTTTTAAATTCATTTTAATAAAATAAAAGACCAAACAACATACCCTTTTTTAGTAAATCTGTTGGAATATTAGATCTTTTAATCCGTCCTTTTCCCATCTCACTTCTACTCTACTGTTTGGGTCTAGGTATGACCTATTGAATACCGGTCATATGATACCTCATCAGATATTTAATTGTATGTATTAAGTAAGTATAAGGAAGAGGGCAGGTTATAGAAAAGAAAGAGTGTAAAAGCATGAAAAATTCACTAGAATTATATATTGGAATTGGATTCGGAATTCCATTTTTGGTTTAGTATGGATAAAGGATCTTCCTATGTTATACTATTCAATTCTCGACAATTAATCGATTTGATAGATTATATATATTGTTATTCATAATATTCTATTGATCCATTCGGTATCATCAGGATACAATTCACCCAATTGAATTGACAGGAGTCAATTTTATCATCTCTATGGGATTAGATCCCGAGTTATTGCGAAGCAAAAAAAATGAGATTATGGAAGTCAATATTCTCGCATTTATTGCTACTGCACTGTTCATTCTAGTTCCTACCGCTTTTTTACTTATCATCTACGTAAAAACAGTCAGTCAAAATGATTAATTTTAATGAAACTTAAATTATAAGTTCTTGTCAATAATTGAAGAAATGAAAGGAAGGGACTTAAACTCCAAGTCTGAAATTAAATGAAATGATTGGGCTGGAATCAGAAGTGTCTGAGATCTGAGATAGTGTGGGGAAAGAACTATACTATAATATATAGAGTTCTTTCTACACACTATCTAATATTGTATACAGATATAAAATAGGCTTTACTTTATATAATAGAGATAAATTGACAATAAGATAGTACCTCTAGAGTCCACTCCTCCCCCATACTACGAGTGAAAGGGAAAATGTAAAGACTACCATTAAAGCAGCCCAAGCGAGACTTACTATATCCATGTAAATTATGTCTCCTATCTCTATCAAGGAATGATTCCACTATGATTATTGATCAATAATCATAGTGGAATCAACGGCACAGAGTCAAAATAGGATTCTGAGTTAAAGCGATTGATGAACCAATCCAATGAAGCTAATCGTAAAAAATTCTATATTCTTGGATTTTCGGTAGAAGCAGGAAGCATTAAGCACAAATACGATACATACACCTTTTCTTTGAAAATATCAATATCAAAGGAGTCCTTCTAATGGAAAAGATGTAGGAATAGTAAGACCTATTGTTTCTTTTGTTACCTTTTTTATAAGCAAAATACATAAAAAAATCTATATACATCAAGCTAGATAACTATCTATCGAGTCCCTCTATTTCCTATTTATTTGATTCATCAATTGAATAAAATAAACGGCCGAACCAATAATGAAATTAGTATTAATAAGTGAAATTCAAAAGTGAAGGTTGCTTCACTCCATCCTATTGGATTGGTACGGCGGGGCCACACCCAAAATCCAGATGCTGAGAAAAAAATTGACAGTCTTTTCTAGAACCTACGGATTCTAAAAATAAAGTATCGACAGTCCTAGTTCTAGTTCTCTTTGCGTCTGCTTCTGCGAAGCAAGAATTAGTCAAGTTACATCAGCAGAATAAGAAATCCTAATTTGTTGATCAATCAGGCGACACCCAGATTTGAACTGGGGATAAAGGATTTGCAGTCCCCCGCCTTACCACTTGGCCATGCCGCCAAATCCGATCCAAAATATAGAGAAAAATATTATCTATACTCTATTACTATGTACTAATTTAGTAATTCTCTTTTTTTTAATCTTGAATCCCATTGTACTTATCCAAACATGAATCCTTATTTTTTATTGGATCAGGTTTCGATTATTCTCTTTGACTGGATCGTATCTCAAAACATACCATACACTGCTTAAAAACTTCCCTTCCTTTTTTTTATTGAAATGATAAAGAAAAAAAGGGCCTTTACTTTCAATCTCAATTTTAAATTATAACACCATATATGTGTATATGTAAACCCTAGAACATAAATTGTTACACAGAACAGATACCCAGTTCAGCCTCTCTCTTATCTTATGCACATATCCCTCCCTATAGAGAATCAGCGTGTTTTAATTTTTAATTCTATTTTTATGTTGAATTCTATAATATATATATAGAATAGGAAAGTGGATTGAATCCTGAATCCATTTATTTATTTTTGAGTACCCCGTCTGATCATAATATCATAATAATAGACAGAAATTGGATCAATTTTGATATTCTATACAAGACTCCATAAGTGTAATGTAAGTAGCAGAATCTTTTTTTCAGGAATGTTTTATTAATTCATTTCCATTTGTACCTGTCGCAAATTTGAACTTGCGTCGAAAATACTCTTCATTCTTACGTCCCGTCTCCGTTCATACATACGTATGAAATAGAGATATAGAGTTGGTTAAAATTTCATGTGATTCAGTAAACAGAATATACATTCCATCATTGCTAGATCGATCCATATGGTGAGTTCGATGAAGAATGAGCCAATAAAATAATGGAATTTTTTCAACAAAGAGGAAACTTAAGGTTAAGATGCTCCGTAAGGGAAATGAGGGAATGTCCACAATACCTGGATTTAATCAGATACAATTTGAGGGATTTTGTAGGTTCATTAATCAGGGCTTGACGGAAGAATTTCAT